AAAATAAAAATAAAAATTTCTGCAGTATTCCATCTATTCTATAGGTGCAAATTTCCAATTCTGGGTCATTGAGATTCATGAGTAATACAGATTAATATTTAAGGATAGATATTACCTCTCTTTTTCTCTTTTCAAAGAAAAAATGTAAATGATTGAAGTTTTTCTATTTGGAATCGTCTTAGGTCTAATTCCTATTACTTTGGCTGGGTTATTCGTAACTGCATATTTACAATATAGACGTGGTGATCAGCTGGACCTTTGATTAATTAAGGTCGATTTTTTTGATTGACCGCGTGCTCTTTCTTTACTTTAATCCCGAAATCCCGAAAAGGTCAAATTGAGAGTCTGTTCCATTATTGACAGGTAATTTTGACCTAACAAAACAAGAATGGAATCGCGCTCTGTAGGATTTGAACCTACGACATCGGGTTTTGGAGACCCACGTTCTACCGAACTGAACTAAGAGCGCTTTCTTACCACAATAAAAAATAAAAAACGAATGTCAGGGAATAGATTCTTTTTGTAGCTCCAACACATCTTGCATGCGCCTACATATGCTATTCTATATAGCAGGATATAAATAGCAGGATATAATGAAAGATCGTCTATATCCAATTTTGAATCGATCTCAATTGATCTCTCGTTACTGTTCCGAGGATAAGAAATAAGTAGGGATGACAGGATTTGAACCTGTGACATTTTGTACCCAAAACAAACACGCTACCAAGCTGCGCTACACCCCTTTCGATTGATTTACAGTGTCATTGTAGAGAATCCCCATTTTGTTTTCCATATCTTTATCTTTATTTCCAGAGAAAAATGATATTTCGATTTATTATTTGTCTTTGGTCTCATATCGGATAACATATAATAATAAACCGACACACGTATGAAATATATATGAAACCGCCTTCAAATTGCTGAATGTTCAGGCGGAAGAGACCTTCTTTTTTTTTTTTCTTTTAAGATTTTAGAAAAGAAGAGGAAAATCTTAGCTACTAAATCCTTGTACATTTCCATTGGAATTAGGGAGTCCATGTACAAATACAGGTGGTTCCTAGTTACATATACATTTGATCATATAGCTATTTTGTTTATGTATTACAATAAAGCAGGAGGTTTTAAAATGCGAGATCTAAAAACATATCTCTCCGCGGCACCGGTACTAAGTACTTTATGGTTTGGGTCTTTAGCAGGTCTATTGATAGAGATTAATCGTTTTTTCCCAGATGCGTTGACATTCCCTTTTTTTTCATTCTAGTTATTTTATTGGTCTAACTGTTGGCAGAGGACTGTTGGCAGAGGAGAGGGATTGAAGAAGATTAGAGATAGAACGCAATATCTGTGACTAGTCCTTCTCCCCTCCCTACTCTTTCTTCGAACAGTTAAGTGAATATAAAACCAAAAAGGGGGTTCATGGCCAGGGGTAAAGATACCCGAGTTAAAGTTATTTTGGAATGCACCGGGTGTGTTCGAACGGGTGTTAGTGTTAATAAGAAATCAAGAGGCATTTCCAGATATATTACTCAAAAAAATCGACACAATACACCCGGTCGATTGGAATTGAGAAAATTCTGTCCCTATTGTTACAAACATAGGATTCATGGGGAGATAAAGAAATAGATAGAATCGATCACCTGCGTGTCACTCCTTCAAGGAACCCGAAAAAAGAGATATTAACATTAACTATATCTTAGATAGTTAATAACACATAATTAATATAACATATATTAAAAAATTAATATATTAATAGCATAGAATATATAGAATCTCTAAAAAAAAAAAAAAAAACAAATTCTATTTCTTAATTCTAAATCATTTTAGATTTGATCAAACGAAATAGGTTGGATAAGGAATAAACAAAACATGCATAAATTCAAGCGACTTTTTCATAAATCCAAGCGTTCTTTGCGTAGGCGTTTGCCCCCGATCAAATCGGGGGATCGAATTGCTTATAGAAACATGAGTTTAATTAGTCGATTTATTAGTGAACAAGGAAAAATATTATCTAAACGGGTAAATCGATTGACCTTAAAACAACAACGATTAATTACTATTGCTATCAAACAAGCTCGTATTTTATCTTTGTTGCCTTTTCTTAATAATGAAAAACAATTTGAAAAGGGCGAGTCGACTGCTAGAACTGCTGGTCTTAGAACCCGAAATCAAATCAATAGGCTTACTCTTAAATAGAATCAAACTCCCAATCCGAATTCAAATAAGGATTTCTTTTTTGTTTAAAATACAGGTTGTAAGAAAAAAACGAATTGAATTGGGTAAGAACAAGGAATCACTCTTTTTTTATTGAACGTGTTTGCTCATTTTAACGACTGTATCCTATCCTATTCTATAATCAAAATTTCTACTCTACCTTCCCGGAGTTCATTATTCAGGGAACTCCATTTAAAGCATCTCGAGCGATTCCTTCCAATTGCCTTATTTTATTATTTCATTGGAAATCATATAAAGATTTTTTTTATTTAATATAGCCATTTGCGCAAGTATTTTACGATTAAGAAGCAACTGCCTCTTGTACAGACTGTGCATTAATATACTATAACTATAGGATACCCGCCTCTCGCGAATTACTGCATTTATTCGCGTGATCCACAAACGACGAAAATCTCTCTTTTGCCTATCTCTATCCCGATGAGCCGAAACCAAAGCTCGTATTTTCTGTTGAGTAATAGTTCGAGTAAGTCTTGAACGAGCCCCCCGAAAGCTTGAGGCAAATAAACGCATTTTTGTTCTACGGTTCCGAGCTATATATCCTCGTCTAATTCTGGTCATTGAATAAATGAAACGTTGAGGAATAACTGATCGATTTGCTTTCTTTCAGTTACTCTTTATTTTCTTTACTAGCCTATTAATTAACAAAACGGGTTCTCCCAATGTATAAGGTAAAAACTCCAATGGCTTTTGCTACAATAACCTTCCCAACCACGATTTTTTTCGAGGCATTTTATCAATGCCTCGAAAAAAAAAGCACAGTAAATATAAATGGATAACGAAATGGTGGGTTCCATCGTTTATATGGTTACTTCTTAAATTAAACGGTAAGGCCCTCTCTAAACACCGGAGCCGCTTTCTTCGTTCTTGATTTAATCAATATATTAACTTGTACAGTTCACACTCTTTGACTCTACCCATGGGATTATCCAGTAATAGACCTTTCACAAGTAGATCCACCCAATACAGTAACGGTATTTAATTATGAAGATTTGTTGGGTAGCTGACCGTCTGAGTCCGTTCTTGCAAGAGTCTGGGTATAATTTTTCTGCTTTTTAAATAAAATTTTTTAAATAAAATAAAAAAGAATTTCCCTGGATAATCAGTTGCTACCAATGGGTAATTCTTTTCATCTTAAATTGAAAAATTAAGGGGTGCACGCGTTTGTCCCAATGGAAACCAAAAATTTAGTCCACAATATACACAATAACAAGATATGGTAGATCTTTTTTTAGATCGTGAATGGAAGAACTCCATTCTATCCTATTCGTTGGTACTGTACCGATCACTGATACTGTAAATTTTTTTTTCTTTTGTCCCAGCCCAGGATCTGAACGAGTCGCACATACACCCGAATACATGTTCCTCTGCGCTGAGGACATCCCCTAAGAGCGGGGGATTTCGTGACATTTTTTATTGGCTGCCTTGTATTCCTAATAAGTTGTTTAAGAGTTGGCATGGAAATCGTATCTGAATCGTATATCGAAAGGGGATGGTTTAGATTGATCCTAACCGGATGATTATGATTTCTTTTAATATAATATATTTTTATAAATCTAAATTTTACTAAATTTAATATACTAAATAGAAACTATTAAACTGTTAAATATTAAAATTTAAAAATTTTATTTTAAATGTGATTTATGTGAAATCTTTGCTATTTTTCAACCGCTACACGATCAACAATTCCATGAGCTTGGGCTTCTGTTGCTGACATAAAAGCATCCCTTTCCATGTCTTCGGATACCATCCATAAGGGTTTGCCCGTTCTTTGTACATAAACCCTTGTGATGGTTTCGCGCAGCTTCAGCAGTTCTTCCGCTTCCAGGACAAATTCTCCTACTTGGGCCATAAAAAAAGCACTAAAAGGCTGATGAATCATTACCCTGATGATAGAACATAATAAATAGTTATTCGATCTTTCATGATTAAAGATTAAAGAATAAGAAAAGATTAAAGAATAAGAAAAAACGATAGAATTGACCAACCGTACATGCATGGTTTGCACATTGCATACGGCTCTTTAATAGAATTGACTTTTACCTTCCATCAAAATCAAAGAAAAAAATCAGAAAATATAGAGTCTATCAGACGCAGATTGGTAAATGATCTAATAACCGCCCTTCCTTTTTTTTTAGGAGTTTAAAAAATACTATGACGGTTCCGTTGCTTTATATCTTTATTATTTTTTTTTATTTCATTTGTGATTCAGCAATCCCAAAGTTTCTTTTTTTCGTATTCTTTTCTTTCCGAACATAGCCAAAACAGCCTTTCTTTGGGCTTTCTTTGGGTTTGGGTGTGAAAAAAAAAAGGTTTGTGACACTGAAACAGGCCTCCGATAGATAAGAAAAAATCGGCAATACCTTTTTTCATACTACTCTTTCGATACATAATTTAATGATTTTTTAATTGTTTTTTGAAAAAACAATACAATTTTGTTTCTATCGAATTCTAAGTGCCATGCTATTATTACTTAAAAACATTTTATATGGTGAGGGCATAGTCTTTTTTCTCTAAAAAAAAAAAAAAACTCATTGGCGCCAAGCGTGAGGGAATGCTAAACGTTTGGTAATTTTTCCTCCGACCAGGATAAAAGATCCCATTGAAGCGGCTAATCCCAGGCATATTGTCTGTACATCTGGTCGCACAAATTGCATAGTATCATAAAGAGCTATTCCAGGTATTACCCATCCGCCTGGAGAGTTGATAAACAAATAAAGATCTTTGGTATCACTCTCCATAGTTAGATATAATATAAGAGCAATAAGTTGATTAGCTAGATGGGTATTAATTATTTGGCCTAAAAAAAGCAATCTTTCTCGATAAAGTCGGTTGATTAGGATAAAATTCGACCCTTTAGGAACCGTACATGCATACTTTGATGCATACGGTTCCACAAAAATTGCGAAAACAAATAAGAATCAATGTGTAGATCCTAGCTCTCCTTCTTTTTTCCTAAGAGGCTCCTTCTAATTTTTCTATTCTAACGAATAAATCGAATAAATTTTTCTTCCATTTTTCAAGAAAAAAAATGAGTTTTGGCCTGTTTACCTAAAAAAAGGGGCATTTACTAAACTTTTGAACTAACTTCTTTTTGATGTATTGTTTCATCGAGATTCAATCTAAATCACAATGTCATTCTCTTGTTCCTGAATGGTCCTCTTCAATTCTTTTAGGTTTATGCTCTACTCCGAGTAAAGATCCACCCGGTTTTTATTTGCACATATAGAGCAAAAGCCCCTACTACCACGTCTTTTTGCGAAGACTTCTTTTTTTTTTTTTCAATTCATTTCATGTCTTCCGTCAAATATTCGACGTATTGATCATATTAGTCACGTAATTTTGATTAACAGTTGTAAATTACTTTAATTTAAATTTAAAAATTTAAATTTAATAAAATTTAATAAATAAAAAAGTCAAATATGATACAAGTAGTAATCATAGATAATATATTACAAATTGGGTTTTTTCTAAACGGAGCCTGGATACCGCATTTTTTTATTAGTCCAAACAAACAAGCCAACCATAAATTTGATTCTAATCGATAATATTAATCTGGATACCTCCCAACAAAAAAATCTTATTTTATTTCATTGCACTTCACGCTCAAAATTTTTGATGATTCGATCAATCCTTTTTGGGCGAAGCTGAAGGATATCTCAATCGGGGGAGAAAACGGGGAAATCCCATATGACCCACTATATCTGACAAGTCGCACTATATGTCAACCCAGGATGAAGCGTTTTCCCCAGGATTTCGAAAGGGTATTCTTGGAACACCAATAGGCATAAAATGAAAGAAACAATTAAGTACTATATCTCAATCTCACTTTAATGTGGAATCGTAATAATGGGTTTTTTTTTATTGTCTTTTCTCCTATATTTTAGCCATAGATTAGATAAATTTATAAATAAATTTATAAATAAACTCAAGGAAGACAGAATGAATAAAATAACAGAAATTGAGGCACTTTGAAAGATAAAGGAATACGACCATATAAAATGATATCAACCCCCCATTGCGTATTGGTACTTATCGGGTATAAAATAGATTTGCTTCTCTTTGTTCCTACGAACAGAATTAGAATTGTTCCTTTATTATTACTACTTTATTATTACTAAAAGACCGGAACAAAGATTAATCCTTTCTCTCAGATAATGCACTGAAAGGGAGAGGTCCATAGTATAGTTTTCCAATGCAATAAAGTCACATAGTGTCTATTTTTTGTTGATAAAGGGGTATTTTTTCCATGGGTTTGCCTTGGTATCGTGTTCATACCGTCGTATTGAATGATCCCGGTCGTTTGCTGGCTGTCCATATAATGCATACGGCTCTGGTTGCTGGTTGGGCTGGTTCGATGGCTCTATATGAATTAGCAGTTTTTGATCCCTCTGACCCTGTTCTCGACCCAATGTGGAGACAAGGTATGTTCGTTATACCCTTTATGACTCGTTTAGGAATAACCGATTCATGGGGCGGTTGGACTATCACAGGCGGGACTATAACGAATCCGGGTATTTGGAGTTACGAAGGTGTGGCCGGGGCACATATTGTGTTTTCTGGATTGTGCTTCTTGGCAGCTATCTGGCATTGGGTGTATTGGGATCTAGAAATATTTACTGATGAACGTACAGGAAAACCTTCTTTGGATTTGCCCAAGATCTTCGGAATTCATTTATTTCTCTCAGGAGTGGCTTGCTTTGGGTTTGGCGCATTCCATGTAACAGGATTGTACGGTCCTGGAATCTGGGTGTCCGATCCTTATGGACTAACCGGAAAGGTTCAATCTGTAAATCCAGCGTGGGGTGTGGAAGGTTTTGATCCTTTTGCTCCGGGAGGAATAGCCTCTCATCATATTGCAGCAGGGACATTGGGCATATTAGCAGGACTATTTCATCTTAGTGTCCGTCCGCCACAACGTCTATACAAAGGATTGCGTATGGGAAATATTGAAACCGTCCTTTCCAGTAGTATTGCTGCTGTCTTTTTTGCGGCTTTTGTTGTTGCTGGAACTATGTGGTATGGTTCAGCAACTACTCCGATTGAATTATTTGGTCCCACTCGTTATCAATGGGATCAGGGATATTTCCAGCAAGAAATATATCGAAGAGTTGTTGCTGGGCTAGCCGAGAATCAAAGTTTATCCGAAGCTTGGTCTAAAATTCCTGAAAAATTAGCTTTTTATGATTACATTGGGAATAATCCGGCAAAAGGGGGGTTGTTCAGAGCGGGTTCGATGGATAACGGGGATGGAATCGCTGTTGGGTGGTTAGGGCATCCTGTCTTTAGAGATAAAGAAGGCCGTGAACTTTTTGTGCGTCGTATGCCTACTTTTTTTGAAACATTTCCAGTTGTTTTGGTAGACGGTGACGGAATTGTTAGAGCCGATGTTCCTTTTCGAAGGGCGGAATCGAAGTATAGTGTCGAGCAAGTAGGTGTAACTGTTGAGTTCTATGGCGGCGAACTCAATGGCGTCAGTTATAGTGATCCCGCTACTGTTAAAAAATATGCTAGACGTGCTCAATTGGGTGAAATCTTTGAATTAGATCGTGCTACTTTGAAATCCGATGGTGTTTTTCGTAGTAGTCCAAGGGGTTGGTTTACTTTTGGACATGCTTCATTTGCTCTGCTCTTCTTCTTTGGGCACATTTGGCATGGCGCTAGAACCCTGTTCAGAGATGTTTTTGCTGGTATTGATCCAGATTTGGACGCTCAAGTAGAATTTGGAGCATTCCAAAAACTAGGGGATCCAACTACAAAAAGACAAGTAGTTTGATACAACATTGCTCCCTTATCTTTTTTTTTACATGGGTTACCGGAGAAATTTTGATCTGAATCGCCGACTTGTCTTTGAGTCTTGCTCCTTCTTTAATCCATTAATCCAGGAGATGGCTCCAAATAATGTAAACAGGTACGGAAGCTATAATTGTAAACCACAATCAAATCTATGGAAGCATTGGTTTATACATTCCTCTTAGTCTCGACTCTAGGGATCATTTTTTTCGCTATCTTTTTTCGAGAACCACCTAAAGTTCCAACTAAAAAGATGAAATGATTTTTCATTATCTCGCTTGAAGTAATGAGCCTCCCAATATTGGGAGACTCATTACTTCAACTAGTCCCCGTGTTCCTCGAATGGATCTCTTAGTTGTTGAGAAGGTTGCCCAAAAGCAGTATATAAGGCATACCCAGTAAAACTTACAAGTAAACCAGATATAAAGATGGCAACTAGGGTTGCTATTTCCATTATTATATAATTTATAATTTCAAGACCACAACGGATCTATGAGATAAGATTACTTATTTACAATGAAATTGTATACAAAGTCAACAGATCTCAATGAATACAAAATTAGGATTTATGGTTACACAAAGCGTTGAGGGTAGTTCTAGATCTCGTCCAAAACGAACTGGTGTAGGGGGGTTATTGAAACCATTGAATTCGGAATATGGTAAAGTAGCTCCTGGATGGGGAACTACTCCATTGATGGGAGTCACAATGGCCTTATTTGCAATATTTCTATCTATTATTTTAGAGATTTATAATTCTTCCGTTTTACTAGACGGAATTTCAATGAATTAGATTTCTCAGAATCACTAAGTCCTAGCTTTGCTTTTCACTCTAAAGCAAAAAAGCAAAGCGTTTTGGCAGTTCGACCGCGGAATTTCTTTGTTTCTCTATTTCCGGAATATGAGTGTGTGACTTGTTAGAATTGATCCTATTGATAGTACAGAGAACAAGTCTGTCATCTTGGTAGAGATGCTTTCCCTCGTCAGATATTCATTCTAGTATCTGGAGCACGAAATAGATGAAATAGATTACGAAGTATTAGAACTATGATTCATACTTAATATTCAGACCTCGTGGCCGGACTCCAAAAAATCTTTCAAACTCCTGTTCATGCTTATTTTGATCACAGGGCAAGTGTTTTTTTTTATTATGTCTATTCCTATTCATTGAATAAGTGATGATACAATGGTTCTTACTCAGAGAATTGTTGGACTTAGCTTGAAAATTTGATCGAATCATCGTGGTTCTAGTATGAATCTGGGGTTTCAATCGGTTCATGGGGTCTTAACAAGAAAATTCCTATCAAGCACTAAAAAATAAAGTAAACCCATATTACAAACAAAAATAATAAATCAACGAAAGTCAATAGGTAAATAGAAGATTCAAGAGGCCTGTAACGATCAACATCAAGACGAATGCGCCAACTTGATATTTTGGCATTATAACCACAAAAAAGAGTTTCAAGAATAGTTTAATAGTTTTCGGATTTTTTTTATTTTCGTTCTTTTGTATCTTCTGAGAAGATTGAATCATAGGATTAAGATGTTTCTTTACTATTACACATATTTGTTTCCACCAGTATTTTTGTCTTTCTGTTTGAGCTGTACGAGATGAAAGCCTCATTTACGGTTCGTGGAGGGGGAGTCCCCTTGGGTTACCTATCTCAATAAAGTCTATGATTGGTTCGAAGAACGTCTTGAGATTCAGGCGATTGCAGATGATATAACTAGTAAATACGTTCCTCCTCATGTCAACATATTTTATTGTTTAGGAGGAATAACGCTTACTTGTTTTTTAGTACAAGTGGCTACGGGGTTTGCTATGACTTTTTACTATCGGCCAACCGTTACTGAGGCTTTTGCTTCTGTTCAATACATAATGACTGAAGCCAACTTTGGTTGGTTAATCCGATCAGTTCATCGATGGTCGGCAAGTATGATGGTCCTAATGATGATTCTGCACGTATTCCGTGTGTATCTC